TGATAGATTTATTTTCGATATCTATATCTTATCTTATAGAAATGAAAATGTAAATTGATCTTTTCTTGTGTTCTCTGAAAAAAGATATTGAAAATGAAAAATGACTTTTGGAACTTGGAATAACCCTTTCTTCCGTGGAGGAAGGGAATAGCAATTTCTTCCTATGGAACCCCTAGGAACAAGAAGATTTAATCGGAAATATCGACAGATTCTTCTGGAGTTCAAACCAAAGAAAGATGGAAAATGAAATAAAAGAAGATAATTTCATCTCTATTTTTATATCGAATTTGAATATCAGAATAGTAGATATAGTCATGATTCAATGGGTTAGGTCCACTTACTTTTTATTTTTTTGATTGAAAATCTTTCCAATGAATTTGGATTGGAATAACAGAAAAATAGGAATATCTGGCAATTAAATGAGATGACTTATCATTATTCATTATAAAAATTATTCATTATAAAAAAAAAATGTTCACCTTTCTAACTAGAATTACTATAATTCTAATTCATTAGAATTATTATATTATCATCTTTTAGAATTAAAAATTTCATAATTCCATTTTCCTTTTCGAATGAAATTCGAAAATTCCTTACTTTTTTATTACAAATAAAAACCCTCTCCCCTCAAATATGAATACTACCGTTGAGTTTTTATACAAAAAAGCCCCTTATCGGATTTGAACCGATGACTTACGCCTTACCATGGCGTTACTCTACCACTGAGTTAAAAGGGCCCCTTTGATTCAATTCCTGAATAAGTAACTAGACACTATTCTATTATTATATGTATACTTATATTATATGTATACTTATTCTATTATTTTCTTTCTATTATTTTCTATTATTTCTATTCTATTATACTATATTATTCTATTATACTATATTATAATTCTATTGAATTCTATTCAAATAGAATCTATGTACATAGATATATTTTCTAGTGGCTCATTACAGAACAAGAAATGGAATTTAGCTAGTGAGTATAGTATAGTATAGAGAAAGGGTAAAATGGTTTTGGTTTTTTGATATTGGATTTGATAAATATCGATGCAATGAATTATTTGAAAACCGATCCTAATGGGATTGCTCCATGTACCCACCAATTCAATATATAATATACCCAATCAATATATAATATATCCAAGAAATTTCCTCGAATCATTGATAAATGGATTCCATTTGTCCCTCAACCAAATTGTTATTGAAAAACAATTTTCAATAACTTGTTGATCCCTATCCCTCTTCCCAGATTTCCAGATTGATTATCGTTTTTTTAATTTCCTTTTTTTTTTTTTATTTCCCGGCTTCGTGTGAGATATAAATATGCCCATCGAATCTTAACAATGAATGAATCAATGAATGTGAAAAAAAAATGAAGTTTAAACCCCTCGCCCTTTCCGGTAAACCAATCATTCTCCGAAAGAAAGGGTCCTGTCCTTCGTATTTTTTATTTTTTTCTATTTTTTTTTTTTAGAATTCTAGAGTAGCCATTGGAATGAACAATTTAGAAATCGAAATGAGGAATCAAAAAATTCTTATGGACTTATGACAGACGGAAAAATCCTTCTGATCGAGTCATATCATTATATCATTATATTGACAATTTCAAAAAACTGTTCATACTATGAACATAATAGAATGGCGGTTGGGCAAGTATGCCCCCATCGTCTAGTGGTTTAGGACATCTCTCTTTCAAGGAGGCAGCGGGGATTCGACTTCCCCTGGGGGTAGGGTACTACTAAAGGAAGTTGATCCTGGGATTTTCAATAAAGACTGAGATTGACTCTTCCTGGGTCGATGCCCGAGCGGTTAATGGGGACGGACTGTAAATTCGTTGGCAATATGTCTACGCTGGTTCAAATCCAGCTCGGCCCAACCCAATAATTCGCCGATCCACCATGAAATGATATAACCATTTGTTGTTCTCCGGAAATACCCGATGTGCCGATATGGAAGAATAAAAAATGGATACATACCTTACCTGCCTTTCTTCTTTGATTACGTATTTTTCCAAAAATTCAAATCTTGCTAATGATTTAGATTCCTATCAGGATCTGTAAGTATAAAGTATAACGAAAGAAAGGGGGGGTAAAGTAAATAAAAAAACTCTTTTTTCCTTTTGATTCATTGAAAGATTGATTTTCAATCGATTTGGCAATAACGAAAAGATTACTAGTAATCCGTGTCGATCTCGCTAAAGTGCATATCCGTGTAGATATCAATATATCAGTCCCGCCTCTGTCAGTTACAACACAACAATTCTAATCGAAAATGGAAATGAAGAGGTTTGAATGAAATGGTAAGAATATGTACGCTCTACGCTTTTTTCCCTGGGACTGTAGTTCAATTGGTCAGAGCACCGCCCTGTCAAGGCGGAAGCTTCGGGTTCGAGCCCCGTCAGTCCCGATGGATACAAATCCAATAAAAAAATACATAAATTTATCTCTCCATTTTCTGTGAAAGGGAATAGAACAGAATTTTATTCCTAACTAGGACCCCCCTTTCTTTATTTCTTTTTTTTTTATTTTTCGTTTCACATTTATCATCAAACCAATATGGTAATTTCCATTTCGTCAACTAATATTGATTGGTGGGAAAGAAACATATGTGGATTAGTATAAATATTAGTAGCGTCCTATTCAGGATTCCAAGAAAAAGAGATACCGTACTGCCGGGCCTGGCTTTTTTCGATTACTCCTGATCTGTGTAATGGAATAGAGTACTATATATGTTTACCACGAACACACCCACAAATGGAATTTTCACAATACAAAAGAAATTGAACATATAGTTGATTCGAATACTTTAAGATTCAAAGTATATCCCTTATCTTGCCTCGATTTTGTGTAACTAATTTCAATTACTAATTATTTGAATTTGAAACAATCTATCTCATTCAAATTTCACACTGAACTTTTGATACATGTGTCCTATTCCTAATGCAAGTAGGAGAATATTAATAAAATAAAGATCAAACAAAGATTCCCTCTCGATAATTTATAGTTTAAGAGAAGAGTCTCGCTGAAGAAAGAACAAACAAACTCTTAAAAAAAGAAATAAATAAAAAAGTAAAGGAATTATTGATTGGATCAATAATCCAATTTGGAATTCGGTATGGATAAAAGATCTTCCTATGTTATACTATTCAATTCTCGACGATGAGTCGAGTTGATAGCTCAGATATTGTTATTCATGATATTGATCCGATTCGATATCATCGAGATGTCATTTTTATTATCCCATTGAATTTACCGACGAAAGATTTTTCATCTCTATGGGATTAAATCCCGAGTTATTGCGAATTAAAGAGAAATGAAACGATGAGGTTATGGAAGTCAATATTCTAGCGTTTATTGCTACTGCACTGTTCATTCTAGTTCCTACTGCCTTTTTACTTATAATTTACGTAAAAACAGTAAGCCAAAGTGATTAATTTAACTTAAACTTGACTTCTTTGTTCTTATCAATGCAATCAAGAAAAAAATGCAAAAGGATTTCCATTTCGTGTCTTAGTCTTCAATGAAATGATCGGACTAGAATCAGCAGATTTCTATGAAATCGGATAGTTTAGTTTGGTAGAAAGAAATAAAAGCTATTTCTTTCTACCAAACTATCTATTATTGTTATTGTAGTATATAAAAATAAAGATACTTTAATATGGATCAATCTACAATATGTATCTTCCTATTCATATATATATATATCAATCACAGATATGTAATGTACATAGCGCCCCCCAATTTTTTTTTTCATCTATTATCTATTTGATTTGTATTGGTTCCAATCAATCTGAAATAATAAAAAAAAGAAGGACACCTCTTATTCTTCCGAGATTAAGATTTATATAGATTTAGGATTATTTTCAAGACCAATCTCGGTATCATATTAAAAAAAAAATTAAGTAATCTTTTTAGTATTACGAAGAAGTAATTGATTAAATAGTTGACAGATGATCCCCCGGTTCTATGGGAAACTTTTTCCTATTTCTAAAAGATTAGTAAAACCCAATCGATTTTTAATGTTTGAACCATGATAGGAAATGAGTTCAATAAAGCATAAATTCCATTTCGAAACTAATAAACCAAATAAAAAAAGAAGTGGTAAGCATAAGCACGTAATAATGTGACTCACCTAAGGCAACGGGAATATCTTATTATGTGTAGTATCTCGTTAGACTTAGACAACCAAGATGTCTATCTTGTTTCCCATAGAAAGTGTATATCCCTTAATATAATAACTAATAACAGAACTCTTTTGAAAAAAAAAAGGGGGGGGGATAAAAAGGTTCTGCGGTTCCTCATTGTCTATATATCTATATATAGATATATATAGGGTCATTTCATCGAACTAGAATTTTAGGAAGAATTCGGTTGGAATCAATTTCTTATTATTTGTATTCCTTTTCAAATAGGAACATAGGAATAATTGAAATATTTATTTGATTAAAAGAGTCCTTTCTTTATCTTTATATTTTCTTTATCTTTATATATAGAATATATATATATATTCTATATACATATATTCGAATACAGTATTCCAATCGAATAGAATTCCGAAATGTAGGTATTTTTTTTTTTAATTCAATTTCTCAATTTCTAAGTTAATTAATGAATTAAAAAAATTTCAGAACCGTCTATAAAACAATTGATACAGTTTGAGTTTGCTCCCTCAACTAAATTCGTAATATCTTTAAAGTCCACTTCTTCCCCATACTACGAGGGAAAGGGAAAATGTAAAGACTACCATTAAAGCAGCCCAAGCGAGACTTACTATATCCATGTGAATTATGCCCCCTATCTCTATCAATATCAATATGAAGGAATTATTTCATTATTGTTCACTAATACTAATAATAGTGGAATCGCTGGCGCAAAGTCAAAAAAAGGAATTCTGTCCTATAACACTATTGACGAAAGAATCCAATAAATCGAACTATAACATCTAACAAGTTCTTATATGATCTCTAGTAGAATCGGAAAACATTGAGCACAAACAAA